ATATATTCAATTTAGTGTTACTTTTCATATCACTAATCTTTCCATATCGTTCGAGTAAGAAAAGTGTGGTAGAAACAAACTATTTACATTTGTCAAAAAGAGTTTCTGTTACTCGTATGAACCACAGTAAATGTGAACGGGGAATGCAAGGCGAATCGAATACTTTAAAAAAAAAACATGCTTGTAAGAAAGATAATAAGAGAGATAATAAGAGAGATAATAGAATAATCTCGGAAGAGGATAAAGCAGCTATTAATAAAGAGAAAGACTTTAATATTTTCAGTTCAGGGAAAGGATATGCTGATTTTCAGATATATTTCACTTTAAATTCGACTGAGAATAAGTATTTGGATTGCGGAAAAAATCTTTCTGAATGGCTTTTTCAGGGAGAATATATTAACCACGAACGTATCAATGAGCAACTAATAAACAATTCGGCTATTCGACGGTATTTTCCTTCTGTTCTTACCGGGACGGAGCAAGATAAAATAGAATCAATTTCAAAGTTTTATTTGTCAATCTCTCAAGAATCTTTTGCGAAAGACATAGAATATGTAATAAATAATTTATTTACGGGAGAAAGAGAAATTTTAATTGAGAATTTTCCAAAATCGATTCGTTATGCTTTTTTGGACATACTACTGATAGAAAAACTAGATATAGATTTTTATAGCACTAAAAGGTCTATCAAAAATATCAAATCATCTGAATTTTTTGGATATTCTATGCGATCAGATGACAATAATAGAATAGTTGATGTGTGGAATATAAGAAAATCCCAAAATATTTGTTTGAATCATTTCGTTCTTCTGGATGCTGGACCTAAAATTACTCGAAGGAATAAATGTGATATAAACATATTGGATTTTATTATATCTGTGAATCGTAGTACATGTTGGAATATTCTTTATCCATTCCGGTCCTCGCGCGAAGACAATGAACAATATATAAATATATTCTACAATTTTTTCCGATCCGAATCATTGGTAACAATAATAGATCGTTTCGTTTTATTAATTACCGAACCTAATGAGTTTCGTGATCATAGTTATAAGAAGCTTATTTTTCATGTAAATCATATAATGGAAGAATTTTATAATGAAATATATATATTATTATCATTATCATCCAATGACAAGAATAAGTTAAACGATATAAATTCGGGTTTTTTCTCATGTATTTCACCAAATAAAGGTATTACTGGTGAGAATAATGAACATTTACCTTGGATCATTCGGGAAAAATTGATAAAAACTCCTTTTAGGGAAAGTTTAGAAAGATCTCATATAGCAGATCGCGAAACTAATAAATTTATTAAAAATGAAATTCATATACATTTTAAAGAATTATTATTAAATAGATCATATTTAATAAAAAAATCATACTTTCTTTTAAAGAATCAAATTTATGTACTTTGGATAAAAAATGAAGGTTTGGGTAATGTCGCAAGGAATATAATTAACCGACATTTATTTAATTGGAGAGGAACTGAAAAAAAATGTTTTAATTATTCTAAAGTTTATAAAAACAATAAATATGTCAATTGGAATGCGAATGTATGTGAATGGTCCGATAAAACTGGGAATTTTACAGAATTCTTAAAGAATTTTGTTTCTTCTAAAAAGAACTTTTTTGGAATAGTATACAATGAAATGAGATCTTTCATTAATGAAAATTCGAGTGGTCGATATGTGAAACTTAATAACAATTACTTTAAGTTTTTTTTAATTTATAAAAACTTTATAAAGGTATTTGAGTTTCTGATTTATAAGTTCAAAGATTTTTTTTATACATTGAGTTCTTTGTCAAGTTTCATTGATACTAGAAGTATTTATTCAAAAAGAAATGTTTTAGATAATCGTGAATTAGAATTTGAATTTTTGATCGATGAAAAATCAATAGCACCCTCGTCTCCGAATAGGATATCAGTAGATCAATTTATCATCGATGTATTCCACAACGAATTCAACAATGATATTGATTGCATAGAACCACTTGCTACTTTTTCCATATTTAAGAATCAAGACAATTTGAATCCCGCAAAACTATTTAATGAGAGTTCCCTGAGAACTTATTTTTGTGGGGCAAATACATTAGAGTTTTCGAATTATTTGAATCATCTCCAATTGGATCCCAATAAGAGATGGTCTTTCTTATTCCTCCGCAATACGAAGAAAAATCCTATTCGAAACTATGATCTTACATATGAACAATTATTAAATATTTTACCTATATATATATATCCTTCGTCTATCGTTGAAATAATATCTTTTCTATCGGAAAAGGAAATTTTTTCAATTATTCGATCACAGATATCCGAGATTTCTTCCCCTGAGTATCCAAAAAGAGGTTGTGATCAAATATTTGCATTTGTTTATAACTTATATAAATTAAATTCATTAACTGAAACTAATTCATTTATTCGTGGAAAAAGAAATATTGACTTTATTAGAAACTTTCTTATTATAGCACCTTTAACGGAAAAACAAATAGTAAATTTCGAGATTACTTACTATTACCAGTCAATTCTCGCTACAAAGGAGTTTGATATTTTCTTGGGTAAAAGGACTTTAAACCCGAAACTGAGTCTTATTCAAAATAAATCTTACGAAAATAATGTGCTCTCTGAAATTTTCGGAGGGATTCAGAGTAGAACCGACGGAATGCTTTATCGGATCAAAGAATTGTTTGGAAGAGATAGTCTAATGGAAGATTCGAGAAACGGGATTGAAAACGAGGTTATGGATAGGGAAAGAACCAATTTAAATTTATTCAATTCCTTCGGAGAAAATGAAATTATTTCTTTATCATTTTTTTCACCACATCTAAAGGAATTAGTTAAAGAAACGAAAATGTATGTGATATCTCAAAAAGATGATATTTCTAAAAAATATAAATTGCTCGAGCCGTATATGCTGTGGTTTTTTACTCGTGAATGGTGGGAGTACTTTTATAATATATTCTTCTCAGAAGCATTTTCAAGGATATTACGAAACCGCAATTATCAATTTTCGCACACTGGGGATGTAGGAAAAATAAGAATTGAAATAGGAATTGGTGATCAACCAAACAAACCATTATTTAATTTTAAATTCAGAAGGTCATTAATAAATATTCATTATTGGAATGATGAATATTTATTAATAGGTTTTTTTATCCTTGTTCTTTTACTCTCTGAAAACTCGGACCATATTGACCTATGGAGACGCTTCGGAATATTTGAATATTTAACAAATTCTTTACAAAAATATCGTTTGGATGCGTTTATGTATCCCCATTTGGATACGATATATCATCATTCGAAATACCTTCATCCTTGGGTATTATATTATTCAACATTCTTTTATTGGATATTTTATTATTTGATATTATTCCATCATTTGATATTCCCTCATCGGATATTCCATTATTTGTTTAGTAGAAGAAACAAATATATATATATATATAATTTTATAAGGATAAGGATAAGGAGTTTCCACTATTTTCTGATAAATATCAATTATTTTTGGAAAAAGATTAATAAATATTTATCCACAAATGAAAAAATTAAAATATGGTTGAATAATAATGAAAGCCCGGACCCTTTTTCGATAGAGAAAGAATTATTAATTCGGTCCCTAATAACAGAAAAAAATGTTTTTCAGTATGGATCGAATACTACTTATCGTAATTCATTGAATAATTATTTTGGTTATCGGATTACTAATAAAGAAGGGTTTTATTACTTAGTATATTTGGCTGAAAGCTATAAGAAGGATCTAATGAATTACCCGCTTAATCAATTTGATTCAGCGGAATCTCGGGTTTTCCTCGCGTTTCAGCAAAGAATGACTTCATTGAATCTTAAATCTAGAATGATTTCTGCTCCATTCGAATTAGGATTATCCCTTTCCAAAGGGATTTTACTAATAAGTACCACGGAAACGGAAATAGAAAGATCATCATATTTAATAAAAGATCTAGCAGTAGACTCTTGTGTTTCTTTAATACAAATATCTATGAGGTATTTGTATAAAGAGGATTATTCATATAGATGTGATCATTACATTATAGAGAATGAGATGACACTTTTTATGAGAATTCTGTGCCGATTAATTTCTATCTTGGAAGCAGTGAAAAAAATGCCCCCCTCCATAATATGGATCAAAAATATTCATGAAGTGAATGATATCATGGTTAAAACTCAACTAGAACCTAGTAAACCTAGTGTTGAAGTATTATCACTTCAATTACATTTATTATTAATATCTTTCACTGAGATTGCCAATAATACTTCTAGTAGTATGATTGTTATTGGTTCAACTCATCTTCCCGAAAAAATGGATCCATCTCTAATATGTCCAAATCGATTAGATAGATTAATAAATATTCGAATGCTTAGTATCTCAGAACGGCAGAAGGGATTTCCTATTCCCCTACGTAGCAAATGTTCTTCTCATCTAGAGAATATTGATTGGTCTTTTCTCAATGAGTTTGGATATGGAACCTTCTCTTATTACGCATTACGAGATTTAGAGTCAATTGCTAATGAATTTTTATTATTCGGTATTTCCCGTGATGAATGGGTTTTCTGCAATAATAAAATCAGAGCTTTTTTCTATGGACAAATCATTCCCAATGACGTTTTTTACAAAGCTTTTGTTGATAGGTTTTTCGATTGCGAAAAGTATATAGATATTAGTCGAAATTACGAAAAACATCTTTATAGAGTAGGAAAGGCTGTTGAGAACATAGTTATAAGAAGTATTAAAACGAGCCCTCTATGTGAAGGTAAATCTACTGACATTTTTTTGAAAGGCAATTTTGATGATTTGTTTAAATATTTAGAATCTTCTATTACCGAAAACACTATAAAAGAATTTACTATATTATCCTATATTCTGGGGTGCTTGGCTGGATTAGCAGCTCGAGATTCTTGGTTTATATCGGAAGATAAAGAAGAAAATTCGATCTTTTTCGAGGATGAATATGAAAATTCTTTCGATATAGCCTGTTCTTTTTCGGAGAATCTTTTGGTAGAATTTCCATGGTTGGAAACACATCAAGATAATTCTATTAATAATGAAATCAATAATAAAGTAAGATTTGCTTCTCATCCTGAAACAAGAGTTCCTATGATTATAATGCAAATGCAAAAATTTTATACTTTTTCATACAGGAGGGCGGTGAGAAGATACGGAATGGCGACCGATACAGCTTTTACTTTCAATAAACGGCGTCTCGATTTTTTTTGCGATAACTTGTATTGGATAGGAATACCGGATAAATTCTTTCAATTTGAATCTGAAATAGCAGCACTTTATGGAAAGAATATAACGAAACCGCTTTTCTGTTTCAAATCTATTTTTTATTATCCTTTTCGTTATGGTTATAAGAGGTTCTCATATGAAGAATCACTGAAAATCTTAGAGATAATAGAGTCCCAAATGGAAGAGGTTTTATTTAAAGAACAATCTGTAATATTTGAGATCCCTCCATCGACGAAATATCAATTATCTTATGAACCATTGTTATTCATGAGGAAACGATTCGTCTGGGATCCCACAGATTTATCAATATTTGAAAAAAATCCCCCTGTTTTATTTTCACTTCGAGAATTATTTGTGGATAAAGAAACGATAAAACAGCTTTATATTATTTACGAAGAAAAATTTAAAGTTTTAAAGGTGGAAAGAGATTTCAGAGACTTTTCTGTTTATTATAAAGAGGAAGAAGAAGAGGAAGATGAAGAAATTTTAAAAGATGAAAATGAAGATGAAGATGAAGAAAATTTAAAAGATGAAGATGAAGAAATAAATAGCAAAAGTAAATTGGAAAATAAATTCGAACGGAATTTTGGTGTCCTACTCGAATATGTATACGGAAAAAAATCCGAAGTTTTGTATGAACCCTGGTTGATTGAATCTTCGTCAAAGAGTGATTTGTTTTTTATTCGTCTCGAATCATTGAATAATTACGAAGAATGGCTTGACGTAAATAGTTCATTATATACTTTCATTCATAGTACTCTTTTTGAAAGTCACAAATATTTATCAAATTTATTTATATCTAACAGAATGTCATTGAATAATATAATGAAAATGCTTCTGAAGGATAGAAATATTTTTCAAAAGGAAATTGAAACTTTACTTAAAAAAAAAATTTCCATATCGAACCCAGAAAAATAATTAACAAAAAGATTTTGTAAAGAAGGCGCTTCATTTACCTCCGTGTAGGCTAGGTCGCCCCTACAAAGTTGGTTATGTCTATCCATGAGATAGTAGGCATTAAGGAAGTGGGAAATCAATATCGAGAATTAATTATCATAATATTGACTATGAATTATGAGAAAGCTACAAGAATAGTCGCTTAAGAAGAATATTCAATTAATAAAAGATAAAAATAAATTAAAAAAAATAGGATATTTTCAAAATGAAAGTGGCAGTTCATGGGAAAGGTGGAATCGGTAAATCAACGACAAGTTGCAATATTCCAATTGCTTCAGCAAGACGTGGTAAACGAGTTTCACAAATTGGATGTGATCCTAAACATGATAGTACTTTTACCCTTACAGGATTTTTGATACCTACCATTATAGATACTTCACAATCCAAGGATTATCATTATGAAGATGTTTGGCCCGAAGACGTAATTTATAAAGGTTATGGGGGGGTTGATTGCGTGGAAGCGGGAGGACCACCCGCAGGAGCTGGGTGTGGAGGATATGCAGTAGGAGAGACTGTTAAATTGTTGAAGGAATTAAACGCTTCTTATGAATATGATATTATTTCGTTTGATGTATTAGGTGATGTAGTCTGTGGAGGTTTTGCTTCTCCATTAAATTATGCAGATTTTTGCATTATAATTACAGATAATGGATTTGACGCATTATTTGCAACTAATCGTATTGCTGCTTCTGTTGGGGAAAAGGCGCGTACACACCCACTTCGCCCGGCGGGCTTGGTAGGAAATCGCACATCGGAAAGAGATCTTATTGATAAATATGTAGAAGCTTGTTCAATGCCCGTATTAGAAGTATTACCTCTCATTGAACATATCCGAGTATCTAGAGTGAGGGGTAAAACATTATTTGAAATGGTTGAATCTCAGCCCTCTCTTAACTATGTTTGTGATTTTTATTCAAATATAGCGGACCAAATATTATCTAAACCAGAAGGAATTGTACCGAAAGAAGTTTCCGATCGAGAATTATTTAGTTTACTTTCCGATTTTTATTCAAATCCTATCGGGAATAGGGAAGAGAAAAACGATCGAGAGAATTCGCTTGATTCTATGATAATAATTTAAGACTTAAATTATTTTGTTCATTAATCAAAGAAATATATCTATGTCAGTGAAAACATCTGAAACTCTCACTTTTGAATGCGAAACAGGTAACTATCATACTTTTTGTCCCATTAGCTGTGTAGCTTGGTTATATCAAAAAATTGAAGATAGTTTTTTTCTGGTGGTAGGTACAAAAACATGTGGTTATTTCCTGCAAAATGCCCTCGGAGTTATGATCTTCGCGGAACCCCGTTATGCCATGGCAGAATTGGAAGAAGGAGATATTTCAGCTCAATTAAATGATTATGAAGAGTTAAAAAGACTTTGTTCTCAAATAATAAAAAATAGAAATCCCAGTGTTATTATATGGATCGGTACTTGTACCACGGAAATAATAAAGATGGATTTGGAGGGCATGGCACCAGAACTGGAAAATGAAATCGGGATACCAGTTATAGTAGCGAGAGCAAATGGACTGGACTATGCCTTCACTCAGGGAGAAGATACTGTACTAGCTGCTATGGTACATCGTTGTGCCGAACGAGATTCCTATTTATTAGGTGATGAACGAAACCAAACCGTACAGAATCAAGCTTTACAAGATTCCTTTTTCTTTCCCGGGAATAAGGAAGAGACTCTCGAACCTATTATGAATCCTAAGAAAAATCCTCCTTTAGTTCTCTTTGGATCCCTACCTTCGAGCGTTGCTTTTCAACTTGGTTTAGAATTGAAACGCCAATCTATTCAAATATCAGGTTGGTTACCTGCTCAGAAATATAATAATCTTCCATTATTAGGCGATGGGGTTTACGTTTGTGGTGTTAATCCATTTTTGAGTCGTACAGCAACAACTTTAATGCGACGTCGGAAATGCAGATTGATTGGAGCACCCTTTCCTATCGGTCCCGATGGAACACGTGCTTGGATTGAAAAGATTTGTTCTGTGTTTGACATTGAACCTCGAGGCTTAGGGGAAAGGGAGGAACAAGTGTGGGAAAGCTTGGAAGATTATCTCGATTTGGTACGCGGAAAATCCGTATTCTTTATGGGAGACAATCTTCTAGAAGTATCTCTAGCACGATTCCTAATTAGGTGTGGAATGATTGTTTATGAAATTGGTATTCCATATATGGATAAACGATACCAAGCTGCTGAATTAGCATTTTTACAGAATACGTGTGGGAACATGTGTGTTCCCGTGCCACGAATCGTAGAGAAACCAGATAATTATAATCAGATACAACGTATGCGTGAGTTACAACCTGACTTAGCCATCACTGGGATGGCTCACGCTAATCCATTGGAAGCAAGAAAAATTAATACCAAGTGGTCAGTCGAATTTACCTTTGCTCAAATTCATGGGTTCACCAATGCAAGAGATATTCTTGAACTTGTTACTCGTTCATTACGACGTAATAATGGTTTAGAAGATTTTGGTTGGACCAGCTTAGTGAAAAGGGATAAATAATTTAAGAATGTAATAAAATTTTTGAATTTATGAAATATTTGGAGAATTTAAACAGAAAAAACTTATAAATCAGTAAGAATGTTATATAAAAGATTTTATTAACAAGTTTATTATTCTTGAATATTTGTATTTATTTATATATAAAGGGAAGGAACAATACTAGTGTGGTCTGTATATGCTATGCGGAAGTGAATGCTTTTCGCTTTGTTCTACGTATCAATAACGAGATATACAACATATATCTTGTTATTGGTATATATCTCATCGTAATTCATATGAAGTATTGAGGGCAGTGAATCAATGGAGGTATTTGTCTTTCCAAAGGGACAGAGGTATATTGATATCTCAGAAATAAAACTGGACGACCTTAAGATAGGTACTAAAGTCCTATTTTTCATACGGATATATATATAGATAATAATGAATATGCTATAATAATCTTATGATTCTGTATCATCCCCATGCTTAGAGTATTCCCCGGATGGTCCGAATCCGGAGACATTGATGAATCACGAGGATTCGAAGATATAAAAATATCTCTTCAACGAATTAATAACACAATATTTTTTATTCACTACAAAACAAATGGTATATTTATATGTGATAACAAAGTCTTCAATATTATGATTAAATCATACATAAAATGTTCGGACCGTAGATACCTATCCCGATTTCGGACCTATACTTTANNATATATATATATATATATATATATATATATATATATATATATATTAGTAAAAAAAAAGTAAATTCATGAGGTAATGGTCATTGATTAAGAAAGCGGAGGAATACATATCAGTGCGCCATTGCTACTCCAATTCTTAAGATTATATCTACTTAATCAATCCTTGATTTTGATTTCTTATCTTTTTATCTTTTAACTTTCTTTGACCAAAAATATATTTTAATTTTAAATATGAAGATCATAGTCATATTTCATCATTATATTATTAATAATATGAACATACCTGATATTAATCCGAATAAATAATAAGATATTCTTCCTCCTTCTCCATATCTCAATACTTCCCCTCCGAAAAAACTTGAGATACCGACGCCATTGACAATCCCATCGAGGATCCGTTGATCAGGAAAAGAAATTATTTCGGCTAATGTTCGTGTACCGCAAACAAATACCGTATTATAATATCCATCTATATAACCTCGGGAATACGACCAATTGTATAAGGAACTTGGAAAATAACCTAAAATTCCTTCTGATTGAGGATCCGTTTCTTCTTGTAGGTTCCGCGAGAGAAAGAGAGGTCCGTAAAGAATAAGAGCAATAAATATTCCCAAAAATGCTGTACCAACCGAAGTAGTTGCATTTATCCAGAATTCTTCAGAATCCATTTTATGAGAATAACTCAATGATGGATCCAGCCAATAGGATAATAAATCAAAACCCATTTTTTCTTTAGAAAAAGGAACTCCTATAAATCCAATGAACAAAGTGGGTATTGTTGGCACGAGTAAGGGGAATAACATTATATTATTCGATTCCTTGGGATATAAAGGATATTCTTTCTGAGAATAATGAGTCGAAACAGGATTCTCCATCTCTTTCTCACCAGATTCTTCAATATTCTCTAGAGGATTAAATAATTCTAATTCTTTCGAACCCTTTTTATTTTGTACGAATGACAACGCAAAATCCATTCCCTTACCAGATTTTATAGTTTGATTTTCCTCCCATATAGAAACAGAAGGAGAAATAGAATGTTTGTTGAATGGGTTGGCACGAAAATCTCCTTCGGGAGTGGGGAAATACATACGGAACATATAGAATCCAGTTAGTCCTGCTATAAACCAAGCCATCCACCCGAGAATGGGAAAGTATAACCGACTATCGGCAAGAATCTCATCTTTGGACCGAAAACAAGCAAAAGGTGGAATACCGCAAGGAGAGAGTGTGCCTAGAAGAAAAGTGGTTCCTGTAATTGGCATGTATTTTCTCAAGCCACCCATAAAAGCCATATTTTGGCTTTTATCGGGACAATATCCAACAATAGGTTCCATAGAATGAATGACCGATCCGGATCCAGGAAATGATAGAGCCTTAGAATAAGCATGCGTAATAAGATGGAACAGAGCAGCTCGATAAGAACCTATACCTGGGGCTAACATAATGTAACCTAATTGGGACATTGTAGAATAAGCTAAGACTCTTTTAAGATCTTTTTGAGCAAGAGCTATTGTGGCTCCTAATAGGGCTGTTATTCCACCTATCCGAGAGATTAGGCTCATCATAAGGGGTAAAGCTTTGAAGAGCGGGAACATTCGAGCCACGAGAAAGATTCCCGCTGCTACCATAGTAGCAGCATGAATAGGGGCTGAAATAGGAGTGGGTCCTTCCATAGCATCAGGCAACCATACATGAAGTGGAGATTGCGCGGATTTAGCTACTGAACCTGGGAATGGGGAGAGAGCACAGAAGGTAGCAAAAAATAAACTAACTTCATGATTGGCGAGCAACTTATTGAATAATTCAGATAAATCTTCAAATTCGAAACTGCCTGTTATCCGATAGGAACCTGAGATTCCCAATGATGATCCGGAATCTCCTACACGATTAGTTATAGAAGCTTTTTGACGAGCATTAGCTGCATTAGGTCGAGTGAACCGAAAACCTATTAATGAATAAGAGCACATTCCTACTAATTCCCGAAAGATATGAATTTGTATTAGATTGGGACTAAGAACCAATCCTGGCATGGGGGCATTGGAGAGACTGGGATAAGCGAAGAACCTTAGATATCCTTGGTCATGAGGCATATAACTGTCACTGTGAATCGTAACCATAACTCCTATAGTAGTAATTGGTACTGACATAATGGGAGTGAGTGGATCAATCAAATAACCTACTTCCAAAGTAACATTTTTATTGTGAATCCAAGACCATAAGTATCGATAAATGGGATTACCATTAATTTGTTGCCAAGAAAGGTGGGGAGAAATGAACATAGCTGTGCCTAGCAGTGAAATGCTGATAATGGCATATATACGACGAAGATTTTTAGTTGCCTTTGGAAAGAAAAACAATCCCAATCCTATTAGAATGGAGGATATAAGTGGAAATAAAGGCACCATCCAAGCATGATATATTAGTTTCATAGAAGATTCTTTCGGGAATGAAACTATTTCATTTTTGGTTTATAATTTACAGTATGGGGGAAGAAAAAAGGGAATAAGTGAATGATGAAATTATATCCCATTTATTCGAAATCTTTATTCGAATGAAATTTGGATCAATAAAATTGATTCTTCTTCATTCAAAAAATAACTGAAATATTACTAAAAAAATTTCTCTTATTATAAAGTAATGAGTTATTATAAAGCAATGAGATTTTACATGTATCTCCCTAATCAAGAGATATTTTCCATTTCTATCAGAAAATTAGTTGTTCGTAGCAAAACTTGATGAAGGATGGAACAATTGGAAAGGAAATATTTGCTTGTTCTACTCCAGTTACTAACATTTAATTTCGATTTTCCAATCTATAACCATTTCCTATTTATAAATCCAATTTTGTAATGAATGCATACGCAGTAATTGAAACCGGAGGTGAGCAAATCCGAGTGGAACCAGGAAGATTTTATGATGTTCGTCATTCCGCGTCATTGAGACCAAATCTCTCGAGCCCAAATACTAAAATATTAATCTATCGAGTATTAATGATTTATCATGAATCTACCATAAATCTTGGACATCCCTGGTTGGGAGGTGCAGTAGTCAAAGGAAGAATTCTGCAGTCCCATCTTGAAAACAGAATTACCATTCATAAAAAGCGTTCTGGAAAGAAAACACGACGTAAGTTAGGACATCGACAAAATTTGGTTCGATTTGTAGTGGATTCCATCTGTCCAAATGGGAAAGATTTATATGAATAAATTAATTATTCATATGACACGATTCCCAATATCAAGATTATTGGAAGCCTTTATTTTCTAAGCGTAAATCCTTCAATTATTTTAAAAAATGACTATACACAAACTATACATGTTTCTGCAAAAATATACATATATATAGAGGCATTCCTCGTTATGGCGGTCCCAAAGAAGCGTACTTCTAAATCGAAAAAGAAAAGTCGTAAAACTGTATGGACAGAAAAAGCTAATCGGGCTGCGGTAAAAGCTTTTTCTCTAGCTCAATCTATTTCAACTGGTCGTTCCAATAGTTTTTACTATACAACAAAATAAAATCCGAATAATCTGAAATTGAATCCATTCATAAATCAGATGAATTACGACATAGATATAGATAAAGATACTGTATCTTCTAAAGAAAATGCTCCCGTGTATGGAAAGAATAATTCTTCCATACAAAAAAAAGAATAGTTTAATTTACGAATTTATGGATTTTATTAAGCTATAACTATATATGAAATATTATATATATATATATATATATATATATATATATATATAATAGAATAATCTTTTTCAATAAGATAAGAATATTTGATATGAAAATCCTTTTCTATACTTCTCCCTTTATAGATCCGGAATAGCTTTTATCTTTCCTTCCTCTCCACTAAGTTTAAAGATGTTCATTCTGTTATGAAGTCCAACGAAAAGATTCTTCTCGGAGCAGCGGGATTTGAACCCACGACCTCCATCACCCCAAGATGATACGCTACCTAGCTGCGCTATGCTCCGTTACAACAGAATAATTCATTATAATATTCTAATTAGTGAAAGTTTATATTTAAGATTACCATATAATTTAATTATAATGTTATTTGACATTTTAGTATAAAGCATGCTATTATGTTCTACGACGAGCCGCCATGGTGAAATTGGTAGACACGCTGCTCTTAGGAAGCAGTGCTAAAGCATCTCGGTTCGAATCCGAGTGGCGGCATCTTTGCACCTATAAAATAAAAATAGATTGAGAAATTAAGGTCTTTTTACATTTGGAATTTAAGATCTATTCATCTTATTTATTTATTTATATTTTATTTATTTATATATATAAATAAATATATATTTATTTATAATATAATAAATCAATCTGTGAAATGAAATTTTTTAATTAGTTCATTCCAGAATAATAATGTAATGTAAAAAATTTAAATTATTATGATACTCAGAACCTTGGAACATATATTAGCTCACACACCTCTCTTTCTCCTTTTTTCCGTCACCCTTCCCTATTGGGGAAAATTGGTCTATATAAGAAACAAGAAACTGAGCAATTTAGGCCGAAGAAGCGTGATAATTACTTTTATTTGTATAACAGGATTTCTATCAACTCGCTGGCTTTACCCCGGGCATTCACCATTAAGTAACTCATATGAGTCACCTATGTTTCCTTCACGGAGCTTCCGTTTAATTCATACGGTTCTGATTCGGAGCCAGAATGATTGGTTGGGTACAATTACTGCACCAAGTGCTATGTTAACTCATGGTTCTGCTACTTCAAGTGTTCCCAGAGAAATGCAGCAATCCACAGTCCTAGTGCCTGCTCTACAATCTCATCGGTTAATGATGCATGTAAGTATGATGATGTTCAGTCACGCAACTCTTTCACGTGGGTCCCTATTAGCAATAGCTCCTTCGGTCATTACATCAAAAAAGAATATGGATACCCCAATAATTATTTCCGGTATAGACTCATCCATCTGGTCCTCCTCAGAAAAGAGCAATGAACGGGGAGAGTGCGATTCACCAAACACTCCCTTTCTGTTATCTATAAATTCTCGTGAAGACCAATTGACTCAACAATCAGATCATTGGAGTTATCGAATTACTAGTCTAGGCTCTCCCCTTTTAACCTTAGGTATTCTTTCTGGAGCAGTGTGGGCTAATGAAGCATGGGGATATTATTGGAACTGGGATCCCAAAGAGACTTGGGCTTCAATCACTTGGCTTATGTTTGCAACTTATATGCATACTAGAGTAACTAAGAGTTGGCGAGGTAAAGAACCAGCAATTGCAGCTTCCTCGGGGTTTTCCACAACTCGGATTCGTTACTTAGGAGTTAATCCCTCAGGAAAAGGTTTACACAGCCATGGATGGTTAAATTAATCCAGGATGTAATTTAAAGTGCACCTTGCTTTGTTTCGTCGATCAAAAGAAAATAATTTTCGAGATTCTATGAAATTGTAAAAATCACTATTTGAAATAAATAATTGTGAAAATCAAATAGTGATTTTTATAATCTGTATTTATTACTCAGAAGTAATCAAACTCTTAACTACCGCTTCCGGAGATCCCAGGATAGAATAAAATCCACCTTGCTGTTCCACAAGGGTAAGACCAGATCGGGATAAAAACCAATGCCTACTATAGGCAACAAAAAGCGAATTAGAATGAGAATCTCTCGTGGTCCAGAATCCATGATGTGGGAAATCGGAGCATTAGAAACCTTATATCCATAGAACATTTGACGTAACATGGGCAACGAGTAAATAGGGGTTAAGATTATTCCAATTGCTTCTATTACGGTAATAATTATTTTTGAAGTAAAGGAGTAGTTTCGACTACCAACCATTCCCAAAGAAACCATTAATTCTGATATGAAGCCACTCATGCCCGGTAATGCGAGAGATGCTACTGGAAAGCTACTAAACATGGTGAATGTTTTAGGCATTGAAACAGCTATTCCCCCCATTCGGTCAATGAAAAGGGTACGTATTCTATCATAACTTGTTCCTGCTGAAGAAAAAAGGGCAGCACCAATTAATCCGTGAGGAATCATCTGTGGAATAGCTCCATTAAGGCCTATATCCGTTACGAAACCAATACCAATAGGTACGAAACCCATATGAGATACTGATGAATAAGCAATTCTTCTCTTTAAATTACGTTGACTTAAAGGGATTGGAGCTGCATAAACGATTTGAATTGCTCCCACTATTACTAACCATGGGGAAAATATGGAATGGGCATGGGGCAATAATTCCATATTAATCCGAATTGGTCCATATCCTCCCATTTTCAAGAGAATCCCAGCTGGAAGCATACATGTACTATAATGTGCTTCCCCATGAGTATCTGGCAACCAGGTGTGTAAGGGAAAGATTGGTAGTTTCACAGCATAAGCTACGGGGAAGCTTAGGTATAAGACTATTTCTAATACTATAGGATAGGATTTATTAGCTAAATTTTGAGAGTCCAATGTTGGTTCATCAGATCCATAGAGACTCATAGTTAAAGCTCCTATTGGGAGAAAAATGGAACCACCTGCAGTGTACAAAATAAATTTTGTGGCTGCGTATAGACGCCTTTTCCCCCCCCACATGGACAAAGGTAAGTGAACAGGAATTAGTTCCGGCTCCCACATAAAAAAAGAAAGTGAAGTATCTTGAGGAGCGGATGATCCTACCTGGCCGCCGTACATTGCTAACATCGAGAAATGAAATAATCGTGGACTTCGGGTAACTGGCCAAGCCGCTGAAGTAGCTAAAGTAGTAATGAATCCTGTCGATGAAATAAGCCCAATGGAAAGTCCATCAATCCCCAATCTCCAATGAAAATCAATGGGATTTATCCAATTATAATCTTCTTTCAATGAAATAAATGGATTATTAAAATTGAAATGATAACAAAATATATAGGTTATTAAAAGGAACTCTGACAAGCAAATGCCTGAAGTATACCATCGAACAATCTTATTCCCCCTATAGGGGAATAATGGGATTGATGAACCCGCGGGTATAGGTAAAGGAACAATTATTGTTAGCCAAGGATAGTTGCTCATGATGAGGATAGGGGGATTTTGAACAGAAAACCCATTCCCAAGATTTTGTTTGAGTATGGGTCTTTATCGAATAAGTACGAATTCCTATTTATTAGAAGAATAGGTTAAACCTTTCAGAAAGAGCCAACCATTCTTTTTCCATAGTATCTATCGGTCAATAAGCTAAACCCGTACTGCGAGTCGTCTCGGATCCCAAATAAACGCGTACACTCAGAAAATCTGTTGGACAAGCGGATTCGCACCTTTTACAACCTACGCAGTCTTCTGTTCTGGGAGCAGGAGCAATCTGGTTAGCCTTACATCCATCCCAAGGTACCGTTTCTGATACATCCGTGAGGCAAGCTCTTACACATTGGGTACAACCAATACATGTATCATAAATCTTTACTGAATGTGCCATTGGATCTATTGATTTCCAACAATACCGGGAGATACCATGAGCCTTAAATTTACTAAGATTTTACCGATGTATTGCTAATGGCAATATTATACCGATAAAATCCATTTGATGAATCTTTGTATTAATGAATATTTGGAATATACAACTTTGATTATTTATCGATTCTGAATGAAACCGATTCGAATTTTTTATACTTTACTTAATACAACTTAATCATTTATATTAACCACTAGCATAACAAATAAATGAATTTTATATGAAATAATCTCTATTTGTTTATAAATCGGAATGACATATCAGATCTTTATATATCCTTTTCAAAAGGTGAAGAAAAAAATAGAATATATCCAGATTTGTAACTTTATTACCATTTTAATAAATTGAATTGATCAATACGAATTGATTTTCTGTTGCGATAGATAGCTAGAACAATGGCTAATCCAATAGCTGCTTCAGCAGCTGCAATAGCTACAATGGAGATGGAAAAAATCTCTCCTTTTACTTGTTGAATGTCCAAAAAATTGGAAAATGTGACAAGATTTATATTAACTGCATTGAAAATTGACTCGAGACACATAGGTGCTCTGATCATACTCCGACTCGTGATTAATCCGTAAATGCCAATACAGAATAGGAAAGCACCTGGAATAAGTGCATGTTCAAGCATGATCAATTAACTCCTTATGGATCCTAAGGTTCTTAAGTATAAATAAAAGTTAAGTAAGTAAGTATAAAAAAAAGTTTTTATAGTACTCATGAAACGAAAAAATCATCTTTAGCCTATAACACCTCACTCTCCTCCAGTTCAAACATTTTTCCTCGGCGAGCCGTAGTAATAGCTCCTACTAGAGCAACCAAAAGAACTATAGAAAGAAGTTCAAATGGAAGCAAAGAATCGGTTAATAAATGGGATCCAATACGTTGAACGTCATCTGTTAAAGGTTCTTCCACGATCCCACCCGGTAATACAATTAAGGATACTCTAGACCATGATGTATCTAGGATCATAATGATCGGTAGAAAAAAAAGACTTATGCAAAGTGCTAAAGTAATTCCATCTCCTGCAGTCCGGTATGTAGAAAGATGGAAAGATTGTGGCTCATTCGTTGACGTAACAGCAGATACAATTGAAACATTTACGGCTCCTACATGAATCGAGATTTGCACAGCAGCTACAAAGTCCGCATTCAGTAAAAGATATGGAGGGGATATACAAGCGAAAACTGATCCTGAAAGAGGAGCGGAATAAACTATATTTGTGAGCGATACTACTCCTGGACCTCCTAATATGGGACCTGACTCTAAGGAGACAAAAATAGCCTCATGAATTGGTTCAGGTAAATTGATCATGTTCGCAATAAACGAAAGTCCTCTCTTTCAGGATCCTATTCACTGACTCAAAAAAATTACCCTGTTTCTATATAATTATATTCCGAGTTAATTCAGAAAGAAACTCTATATTTATTGTTTTTTCACCCCTTTTTTCCGCTTCTCAATCGAACTCGATGTAAGAATCAGTTACATCTCTTGAATCGAGATGTCCTTCCATAACTCCCTTAGATAAATAATTTAAACTTGGAATAGCTTGAATTGTAGAATCTTTGATCACTGATATGGGCAAACGTCCTAAAGCAATCTGATCATAATTTAATTCATGACGATCATAGGTCGAAAGTTCATATTCTTCAGTCATTGACAAACAGTTCGTGGGACAATATTCGACACAGTTTCCGCAAAATATACAAACTCCAAAATCAATACTGTAACTTTTCAATTGTTTCTTTTTCATGTTCCTTTTCAATTCCCAATCAACAACAGGTAGATTAATTGGACATACACGAACGCATACTTCACAAGCAATACATTTATCAAATTCAAAGTGAATACGTCCACGAAATCGCTCTGATGGAATCAATTTTTCGTAGGGATATTGAATGGTCATAGGTAAACGATTCATGTGATCCAAGGTCACCATAAAACCTCGACCGATATACCTCGCAGCTTGAATTGCTTGTTGACTATAATCCCGGAGTCCATTCACCATGGAAAACATATGGTAGATACCCTCGAATAAATTATTCAATTCTTTTTTTTTTTTTTTTTATCCAACTCATAAGATTGAATAAATATATAAATTATAAATGTGTTTATTATAGAATCTTATTCACATAAATAAATTATAGTGAAAGAAGTTGAAAAGAAGCTGTTAATAATAAATTACCCAGGGCGACAGGCAAAAGAAATTTCCAACCAAGATCCAATAATTGATCCATTCTCACTCTGGGTAAGGTCCATCTTGCCATGATAGAAATGAACAAAGATAAATAAGCTTTAGCTAATGTAATAGTAATTCCTATTGCAATATTGATAACCTCACCAGTTCCATCAGTTGAATTTAATTTTAAGTGGTCGAAAACTGGTAAGAAAGGGATAGAAAAGTTCCATCCGCCCGAATAAAGAACCGTTACGAACAATGAAGAAGCTAATAGGTTTGGATGAGAAGCAACATAGAATAGGCCGAATTTTATACCTGAGTACTCGGTTTGATAACCTGCTATCAATTCTTCCTCTGCTTCTGGTAAATCAAAAGGCAATCTTTCACATTCCGCCGGGGAAGGAATAAAAAAAGCTACGGAACCTATAGGTTGACGCCACAAATTCCATCCCCGAAAACCATATTTGGACTGCGCCTCGACTATATCAACTGTACCCAAGCTGTCGGATAATCATAGTCGATGTTAGCATCACTGTTAGCATCTCTATTCCAGAACCGTACATGAGACTTTAGCTTCATACGGCTCCTCGATGGCTATCGAGAAACAAAAATTTAATGATAAATTTTCATAATCAATTGAACCAATGAGATTCTGTCTGCTATAACAATAGAAGCTTTCGAATCTATCTCAGCCTTTACAGTTTTTTTGTTAGTGCTAACTCAAGTCTCTCAGTAGAAGAAGATTTTATATTCTCTATAGGATAGAATTTACTCATGCTCATTTATGATATGATATGAGAGGTGAGAACTGTATGAAGGATTACTTCGTTCCCGATAGTCATTCGTTTAGTAGATAAGGATATACTCCAGATCGGGGTCCTGGGGAAGTACTACTCGGTCGTCCCTACCAACGTCAAGTCCTAATCCCGTTATTGGGAATATCTATAAAAGATGCTTTTTTTACTAATCTTTCGCGTATCTTAGTGTTCCTGACCATCTACTCTTGCCTAATCCTAAGTATGATAGTAATAACTTCATACATTTTATCTTTTGCCCCCGCTGTCGGGCCCCGATAACTAATCTTGAACCCGGGTACACAGTTTTTCCTGCGTTCCGTACGCTTTCACTCCCGCACATAGAGGATGGGACTCGATCCTATTACTGCAAATGAAGAAGCTGTTTGATCTCACCCATATGACTATCTAGTTTTCTAGGATAAGAGGAAAAACTATCTCATCCTTTTAATTGACTCTCTTGCGAAAGAGGTTTAGTATTTCAACGAATCACACGTGGGGATATGGATGACACACGTAAAGCTAAAGGAATTTCATAACTAATGGATTGAGCAGCGGCTCGAAGACCACCCGGGAAAGAATATTTATTATTTGATCCGTATCCTGCCATGAGGGGTCCGAGAAGAGCAATACTTGAAACAGCGATCCAAAAGAAAACACCTGTACCAAGATCAGCTAGAATAATGTTGTGGCCAAAAGGAATTACTAAGTAACTTAGAAAAACTGGTATGATCACCACAGCCGGTCCGATATTGAATAACCATAAATCTCCCCTGGATGGAATAATATCTTCCTTCAATAGTAGCTTTATTCCATCTGCCAGAGCTTGAATAATTCCCGAAGGGCCAGTATATTCAGGTCCAATACGCTGTTGTATCCCTGCAGATATCTTTCTTTCAGGCCATATAATGACTAGAACTCCCATCGTAACTCCTAATACGAGAGTGATGATGGGGATGATAATCCATATAAAACCGAATAAATCTCTTGGAAATCCTAATCTATGGAATAGATTGATAGCTTGTTCCTCAATATCTGTATTAACCACCATTTCAACGATCAACCTCTCCCGTGATAATATCTATACTACCTAGAATTGTCATAATATCTGCCAATTTCACTCCTTTTAAAAGTTGAGGAAGAATTTGTAAATTGAGGAAACCGGGTGGGCGAATTTTGAATCTCCAAGGAAAGAAAGAATCGTCTCCCATGAAAGAGATACCTAATTCTCCTTTAGGAGCTTCAATTCTAAAATAAAGCTCATTTTTGGGTAACTTGAAAGTGGGAGAGGGCTTTTTACCAATGAATCGATAATCAAAATCATTCCAATTTGATTTATTTACTTGATCAAGCCGTCGAGCTTCCAAATTTTCAAAAGGCCCCCCTGGAATAACTTCCAAAGCTTGTTTGATTATTTTCACGGATTCTCTCATTTCTCCGATTCGTACCAAATAACGAGCTAATGAATCTCCATCTTTTTGCCATTGAATTTGCCAATCCAACTCATCGTAACATTCATGATGATCAACTTTACGAACATCCCATTTTACTCCTGAAGCTCGTGGCATAGGCCCTGATAAACCCCAATTTATGGCTTCTTCTCTACCAATAATACCTACTCCCTCAACTCGTTTCAAAAAGATAGGATTTCGTGTAATAAGTCTTTCATATTCATCCATCTTCGGTAGGAAATAATCACAAAAGTCTAAACATTTGTCTACCCAACCGTAAGGTAGATCTGCGGCTACTCCCCCGATACGAAAATAATTATGCATCATTCGCATACCAGTTGCGGCTTCGAATAAATCATATATCATTTCTCTTTCCCTGAAGATGTAGAAGGAAGGAGTTTGTGCACCAATATCAGCCATAAAGGGTCCGAGCCATAACAAATGGGAAGCTATGCGACTTAACTCTAGCATAATGATTCTTATATAACTAGCTCTTTTAGGCACCTGAATATTGGTCAATCTTTCTGGTGCATTTGCTGTTACTGCTTCTGCGAACATAGTAGCTAAATAATCCCATCGTGTGACGTAGGGAAGATATTGGACAACTGTTCTATTTTCAGCAATCTTTTCCATTCCTCTATGTAAATAACCTAATATGGGTTCACAACCAGTAACATCTTCACCATCTAAGGTAACAATAAGTCGAAGAACACCATGCATTGATGGATGATGAGGGCCCATACTTATTATCATGGGATCTCTCTTTGTAGTGAGCATGGTCATATGCCGCTCTCCCTCGAATAATTCCAGAAATGAATAAGAATAAGGAAATTTTCATTCTTCATATTGATATAATTACAGTGGATGCTTAGCTAAAGATTCTAAAAGATAAATTAACGTTTTTTCAGTCCGCGAATACGTAATTGATTAATCAAATTTTCGTAACAGAGTGAATTTTTTTGAGATAGATGAACCAAAAGACGTTCACGTTTTCCTAGGATTTTCCACAAACCTCTCTGAGATGAATAGTCTTTGCCATGCAATTTTAAATGATAGGTAGGTTTCAAAATTCGATTAGTTAAATGGGATATTTGAAACTCAACAGATCCTGTTTGTTTTTCGGGAACCAAAGATGAACGAATCAATGTATTTTTAGCCATAGGAACAACAATTGCTCCTAAATTAATTATATGATAGAGAGAAAAAATAAAAATTTTGGATTGTAGCTAATTAATAGTTTTTTTACAAAAATAAGAGCAAGATTTTCAATATCTTAAGATGTCTATAAAATAGAATAACATTTTTCCAAATATTCTTAAAAAACTGGATAAATTCATAGAGAATAAACAAGATTCTATTTGAGTAGTGACAAATAGCACATTCTTTCAAATAGTGATGGATAAATAATAAAAAGGTTCGTAATTTCCATATAATATAATCCAAATTTTTATTTAGAGAAATCCTGATGGAATGCTATAAACAATGATAAAAATTGTTCATAACTGAAAATACTGAATGAAAAAGAGAAAAAAAATGCAAACATTTTTTTTATTTTTTTTTTTTTTTTCAACTGTTTTTTGAGGGATACATACAAATTCTTGACATAGCGAATCGACTTCCATCATTTGTATTAAACCGAAATCTATTCATACAACCCAGATCTTCCAATCGATAGCTGGACCAAAGAGACCGTTTAATCATTTGAGTTTCATTTGCGTTAAATTTTCGATCTTCTTTTTTTATTGGTTCCTCGTAGTTACGTCTATTCTCCCCGGAACAAGAATTAAATTCTGCTCCTTGATTTCCATTTTCCTCTAGATATAAGGAATTCCATATTCCCAATTGTATACGACGTTTCGAAGGTAAAATATCTTCGAGATTAAATGAATCTGAAATAATTATTTTTTCTTTATTCTCAATAACTTTTACGCGTAGTATAGATTCATGAATGAAATCAGATATTCTTCTAAATCTACTTTTAAAATTTAATAGAATACTTATCATTTTATACATCAGAATCTCGTCGTATAATACTTCTGGTAAACGATGTCCCAAATTTTTGAATATTTTATTTGTGCCATCCATGCAAGTATAGTTATAAAATAGAACTATATTTTTCAATATCTTCTCATAGAGAGACCGAAAATTGACTCCTTCAGCTGAATTTACTCCAAATTTAATGATATTCAGAAGATTCGTTGTATTTCCTACTATTTCCGCTTTCTCTGCTATCTGTTCAGATTTCAAATTCCATCGCTCAATATACTTATGAGATTCTCTTTTCTCAAGTGATCTTTTTTTTGCATAATCATCTTTGTCTTTCCTTAAAAGAGATCTCTTTGGTTCGTGTATGAAACTAAAGTCACAAGTTGTTAGAAATTCATACATTTCTATAATGTTGAATTTTTTTAGAATCTCTGGATATAGCCATGAATATAAATTGGAATTTAAATGAATATTTTTTTTCCTATCAATTCTTTTATACTCACTATTCTTTCTACCATTGACTAATTTATATTTACGTATCTTTTGAATACGATCATTAAACACGATTTCTTTTTTTTCATCTTGCCATATTGGAAATCTTTCAATGTCCGAATCTTCTATAGAAGCAAGATAACTATAAGATAAAAGATTATATTTGTACCGTTCGTTAAATTTCCCCGTTTCTTTCAGATCCGCAATGAGTTTAGAATAAATACTTTTTTTATAAGAACGTAAAGATTTATATTTGTCAAAATTATCGGAAAAATAATTTTCTATTTGCCAATGTTCAGTAACCTTATCTTTCCATCTCCGTGGTGCAATCTTACGCCATATCCGTAAAGGTACATTACATCGATGAAAACATTGTAACCATTTCTTCCAGTCCTTCTCTTCCAAATCCCGTGGCTTCCTGGAACCGAGTATTCCCTCTTCATTTGAAAAAGCTTCAATATTTTCTTCAATAAAGAGATTTGATATCCGGTGCCTTAATGATTCCACTGGATAAGACTTATTCATCGTTCTCATTTGCCATATTTTGTGAAATACATATGCTTGGGATATTAATCCCGTATCCTGACTAGGATGAACCTTGAAATATTTCATTTCTTTACTAGAAATGATTAAATCTTTATTGAAAAATTTATTATCCTTCGTTTTTGACCGAGAAATAAAAAATTTTATTTTTTTATAAATTGTTGAAAGATCTCTTGTCAATCCCATTTTTAATTGTATTTTGAACCAAATGAGATGAAGAAAAACTACAAAATTTCTATTCATTTTTTTTGAAAGAATCTTGATTAAACAGATCCATTCCTCGATCAATTCCATACTTCTTCTGTGAAAATTCACAATTATTTGATGATTTTGAATTGATATCTTTCTTGATCTCAGTTCTTTCTCATTACCGGGATACACTCCATTCTTCTTTTTTGAATTAATATTAATTTCTAGTTCATCAGAATGGGTCTGTTCAGTAATTCCTCCAATCTGATTACTTTCCGGGGCTATGAAATCCCTTAATTCTTCAATATTCGTTCGAGCTTCATATCCAGATTGATCTGGAATTGCTGATGAAAAATTTTCATTACATTTAAGTGTAATTCCAATTGGTAATTCATCAATTATTTTGCTACTTGTCCCAAAATTTGTTCTGTGTTCATTATCTGGTTCAAGGCTAGATATATCATTACTCGTAGTTTTATTGGGCTGAGCATCTAATATTGTTAGATCTTTTTTATAAATATTTGATTCTTTTTTTAATGGAAAAAACTTGTCAAAGATTTCTGTAATTTTTTTCGATAAAATATTTATTTTCCATCTTTTTTTAAATCCCCCAATTAAAGGCTTAAAGAAGGAAGGGTTTTTTTTTATACTGCCAAAGGGTAAATAGGTTTGAAATCCCAAGGCTGTTAAAAAACCATAATCAATTTTTTTATTTTTTGCTATTTTATTTTTTGTTAAACTATATGAATTCGTTTCGAATCCAGGATCACGCCACTTCAAATGAAAAGGATTTATAATTTTTATTTGAAGACCATCTCTTTGCCACGAAAATGGTAATTTGTTCACCGAAACTTCGGTACCATCATAAGTACATCCTATAAAAAATTCCTTATTCCAATCATTCCAATCTTCTGCCCATTCCTTAGTTTGGAATAATAATAGATAACTAATAGTTTTAAATATTATTAATATAGGTAATACTATATATTTTCTAAAGTATAATTGGCTGATTAAAGAAAAACCTCTTACCAAATGAGCAAGCGGAAAATCAAATCTGTTTGCCGTCGCGAGACGATTAGCTTTTGTTACTACTTTTATAGCAAAAGCCTTTTTCGAAAAAAAGGCTATTAATCCTTTCATTTTCTTCTCAGGATGTGCAAAAGTCGGTTTTACATTTACGCCTATTATGCCCGGAAAAGAGAACGTCGTTTTTTTAAATATTCTCAAAAAAAATGGAGAATGCATTTGCAATTGTAAGGATTCTTGTAATAAAGCTTTACGTCTTCGAGCACGTATGGATCCTAATATCAGGTTCCGACGAAAATCTGGTTGTGTTGCGAAACTTTTCACAAATATAAATTTTTTATTCTTTTTTCTAATAAAATCTATACTTTTTATTCTGAGGGAACGAATTCCACTGTATAAATTCATAAAATCGAATGCATTGTTTATTAGTTTTAAAAATAGAGGTTTTTCTTTTTTAATTTCTCGGAGTTGGGGTTCCTTATAGATCTGTAATATTTCCACTATTAAAGGGGAAGAAAGATTTTCTTTTACTCCAGTAAAGTTACCTGAAGATAAATCATCTGTTTGCCAAGCATATTGAAGTTTCCACCATAGAGAATAATCGTCAGTCAAAATACAAGGTGATTTTGGTATTGCAACTCCTTCGCGTAATTCCCTATTCAGAAGAGGATCAAACCCTTTAAGGAAAATATCGTTCCCGTGATCGCATAATTTATTTTTTTTTTCAATAACTTTTTCTATTGAAGATCCTTTGTCTAAAGCTCGAATTCTATTCGTTAATTCATTATTCAAATTATCTTTTCCCTGTTTTTCGGTATCAATCCATTCCTTCTGACAAAGATCTTCGAATGACGAAGGAATATCCGAAAGATTGAAATATTCCTTGAAATTTATTTCAAAAATTGACAAACTAGGTGAAGATGTGAAAGATATTCTTTGTCTCCCATCACTCACACACGCGTCAAAAAAATATTGAGACATCTCTGTTTTTATAGGAGTCATCGCCTTGAAATAAAAAATATCTTCCTCGACATATCGGAATGGTCGGACCCATTTTCGGTAATCGAATAAGATAGTAGGCCACTTTTTTAACCACGATAACTTTTTAGCTTCCTTTTTTTCAAAATTAGAATATATCCTGTTATCGAAGAGAGGTACAGGAGCTCTACCCAAATATAATAGACAGAGAGCTATATAAATGATACGGGAAGTTCGAGCAAAGAGAATCCTTACTAAATAAGAAAGCCTATTATCTGTATCTGAATCGGGTTTTAAAACGGAAATAAATTTGGCCAAAATTCCGGGAAAAATGGAACCACCCAACCACCAGCCATAAAGGCTACTTATTACAAATAAAAATTTATTACTATAACGGAAAGTAAAGAGTTTGGCTAATCTTGCTAATACAGGACTTGGTAAGAGAACAGGATTGAATAATGAAAGGATAATAATATCCAAAAATGTTAATGTTCTTCCTTCATAGACAAATTGAATATCATCAGATTTCCGGACTATTTTTGCACGCCTAAAATGATAATGATATATTGGTCTTTTTTCTTTTTGCAATCGGTGACATAAAAGACGATGCCAATAAAATAACATGTACGGTAAAACTAGCAAAGTTATTGCATGAGGTTTCACTAACATGACGTAGAGATGTAAATAGTATACCGATAAAATGATTACCAGTTGTCCTACAATTGAAGTTCCAATAACTAATTTAGCATTAGAATCTTTCCCTAAAAGAAAGGTTCTTACGAGTAAGATCTGAGGAAGACCGATAGGTAATGTTGCAACAAATCCGTAATATAGCCCGAATAGGATCAATGGGCTTGAAACATTTATCCACGGCAATATTTCAATCCGTAATAAAAAAAGTGAAAAAGTTTTTTTTGACATAATAGGATTACCTCCTCAGAAACGGGAGTAGAAAATGGTTATTAATAGCTGCTTTATCCTCTT